CGGATTTGATATGAGGTGATTTAAAATTAAGAATTTTTCATTCATTCCCATCCAATCAAAAGATATTTCCATCCAATCAAAAAAGACCCTTTTGTAATTGATTTCGCAATTTGAATCAATTGGAAGATAAAAAATATGAAATTGATCCTTTATTTGGTCCTTATTAGGTTCAACCTGAATTTTTGTATTAAATTTCCACCCCAAATATTTTCTATCCGTATTTTTTTCCATATATATAATATCACTTTTTCCTAGATAATTCTTCATAGGAATATTCTTGAGTATGTTAAAAAAGTTTTCTTTATTTCTGGTGGAATTTTCCTGCTTCTTATTTCTTTCGAATGATGTTCTATAAATACAGGATTTCTTCTTAGTTTCAGAATGAATATATTTATATGATAAAAGATCATATCTATAGTTTTTTTCAAAATTATCCTCTTTATTTGATAATAAATAGACTTTCAAATTTTGTTTTTTTTTGTAATCAAAAAAAGGGTCTTTTTCATAGGAATACCATTTCTTTAAATCATTATTTTGAGAGGTATTTATCCCATTTCGCCATTTTTGGGGGACTAATCTAGACCATGTAATCTGAGATAAATCGTATTGATAATGACCTCTTAACCAGTTTTTCCATGGATTCATTCCATAATTTGGAAGTTTATTATGTCTTATTTCGGAATCAAATATTCCTTGTCTTCCAAAAAAATCCTTTATTTCATTCTTAAGAAAAAAAGATGGTCCATTATATTGAAGAATAGATCTTACCTTATTGAAGTTAATTGCTTGGGTTTGTGATAATTTTAAAAATACATATTTTTGTGACAAGTCAGATAAATAAAAAAAAATATGTGACTTTCGCTTACTATTTCTAAGATTATCAAATATCTTTTTTATAGTCATAGGCGAAATAAAGTCAATTTGATTTTGTTTTGTTTTATTAATCCTTTCTTGATCTTGATTTCTTTTATTATTGTCAATGTATTTCTCAACAATTTTTTTTGTTGATTCCATAAAAAGGTATAGAGTGATTCTGCGCATATTAATGATACATAGAAAGATATCAATGTATATTTTTTCAATGCAAAATTGAATTAATAATTCAATATTTTTTCTTTTTAATAGTTTCCAAATTTTTGGGGGTGATTCTCCATTATTCTTTTTATTTTTTTTCATTTTTTCTATTTGATTTCTGATTGTGTTTCTTCTATCAATTCTATGTTTCATTTCTTCTTTTGTCTGTAAATAATTTGTCCAACCTGTAGCTCGATTTTGACTAAGTGATTCATGAATTATCTTATTACTGATTATAGAATCATTTTCTGTTTGAGTTTGACTTGATTCATATATTTCTCTCGGTATAAATAATGGAATTTTTGTTCCTTTTAAAAGTTCTTTTCTTATTTGTTTTACAAATAAAACAGCTTTTGTTTGTTTCTTTGTTATTTTTTTTAAAACTCTTCGAACTCTAAAATTGAATTTTCTGATTTCGACTTTATAGTCTATATCTTTAAAAATAGGTTCAAAAAAGGAAGGTGTTTTTCGAGGAGGCCCAAAAGGATATTCTGTTTCCATTCCCAAAACTGTTAAAAAACAAGAATCAAAATAATCCTGTTGCTTTCGATCGCTATCAGAGAGTCGTAGTTTAGATCTGTGCCAAGGTTTCAAATGAAAAGGATATAGGATTTTGATCTGAAAACCTTCTCTTAACCAATTTTTAGGAAATTCCGTTTTGGAGAATTGAAGACCATTATAGCTGCACTTTAGATAAATTTCTCTATTCCAATCTTGGAAATCCTCATACCATTCCGGAGATTGCCGTAATAAAATACGGCCAATATTCTTAACTATTATGAATAAGGGTAATTTAATATATCTTCTAAAAATTGATTGAGCTAGTAACAGAAGACTTCTTGTTTTTTGTGCATATGGAATGTTATCCCAGAATTCCATTGCGTCTTCCTGGTTATTTTTTTTTATTTGGAATTGTTGATCTAAAATTTCGAATTCTGACTTTTTACCCAACCAATCTCTAATATTAAAAAAAAGTTTCATTAGGTTGGATATAGGAAAAGGAAAATCCTCCATTTTTTCCAAAAAAAGGGGGGAATGGGGATTTCCTTGAGAGGGTCCCCAAATAACCATTTTACGCCTTTGAACGCGCATAGATCCTTTTATTACGGCTCGACGAAAATCCGGTTCTTCTAAATAACTTATAAAACCCGAATCTCTATTAAATTTTGTATAAAGATTATAATTCTTGAAATGAGACTTCTTAAAACTTCGTCTGGAACGAGTTAAAAAAGCTATACGTTTAAATCTTCTTGTTCGAAGCTGGTGATCCAGCCCTTGCATTATGCCTTGTTCTTTTCGTCGTTTTTTAAAATGTTGTTCCAACTCATTGATTAATTTGTATGACCATCGAGGGGGTTTTTTACCTATTTTGTTTATTCCAATAGATTTTTTTTCACGCTTAGGGTTAGTTAGAATTGCGTTCAAT